TGAAAGAAAAGACAGAAGAGAAAAAATGAAGAAATGCAAAATGAGAAGAATCGGAGTTTATTTGTACTGTGTCTGAAATACATCCTTTCTATTCCTATCCTTCCACTCTTTGATTGAATCCTTTTAGCTCATTTTTTTTGAGCTATTCTATTTGAGATATATACGAAAATATAACATACTTTTGGAATAAGAAAAATATGAACAGAGAGGAAAAAAAGAAAAAAGAAAGTAAAGAATATCTATCCCGATCCGTCTCAATGAATTAATTTCATTTGTATGAGGTATGAATATCTATCCTGATACATTATTCACGTGTCAGGAACCAGATTTGAACTGGTGACACGAGGATTTTCAGTCCTCTGCTCTACCAACTGAGCTATCCCGACCATTTCCCGTGCATCATCCTAGCAGAGTACTTATATCTATGTCAATGAAAAGAACTAAAAAAGAAAATATGAACAAATTGGACCTAGCCCCTGAATTTCTTAGATCTTCAAAAAGAAGACTTTCTTTGTAAATGTAAGGAAAAATATATGGACTATGAATGATTCAATAACGGAGATTCCTTGAACATATATGTTCATATCGTACTATACAAAACAAATGAGATTGGATTGGAAGAAGATACGAGGATTTCTATTCGAATCCATTTGTGAAAGAACAGAGTGAATGAAATGAGAAAGATATTGAATTTTGTTTGAACTGAGCCACTGATGAAAAAAAAAGAAAGAGGATGAGGATAAATAAAGAGCGAGGAAGTAAAATGGGCTTTTTATTGGGGATAGAGGGACTTGAACCCTCACGATTTTAAAATTCGACGGATTTTCCTCTTACTATAAATTTCATTGTTGTCGGTATTGACATGTAAAATGGGACTCTCTCTTTATTCTCGTCCGATTAATCTTCAAAAGATCTATCAAACTCTGGAATGAATCATTTGATCACTGAATATTCGAATTCGATTCTTTTTTCAACTTCAATTGGAATTGATTCACAAGAACTCTTCCATTTTTAATATATTTTTTGATCTCTATCATTCTAATTAATAGAGAATAGAAATAGAAGATTTCTATTTTCATATATAGAGATACAGAATAGGATTCAATAGAAGATTTGGGTTGTGATTAATCATTTGCTATGTCAGTATGTATACGTACGTATTAGGTATATAAGGTTATCCTTTCTGTCATTTCGATAGAAAGGATTTTAGCTACTAACGTAACGTAGTAAATTTCATTCGTTAGAACAGCTTCCATTGAGTCTCTGCACCTATCCCTTTTTATTCTCATTTTCCATCTCTCAAAACAAAGATTTGGCTCAGGATTGCCCATTTTTAGTTCCAGGGTTTCTCTGAATTTGGAAGTTACCACTTAGCAGGTTTCCATACCAAGGCTCAATACAATCAAGTCCGTAGCGTCTACCAATTTCGCCATATCCCCCTTTCCTTTGATACAAGGATCCAGTTGTAATTCCATCCACCTCTTTCATTGATCTTGGCACTATTGAATTCATTAGGTAATGATTCCTATATCGAAAAAGTGTATGCTGCTATTTTCTTTTTTTGCCCAACCTCTATTCTATATTCTATCATTTCATCTCTATTGGATGAACCGTATTTTTTTCAATACGAAATGATTCTATCATTGATGTATCCGCAATTCAATATGGATAGATATATCCCACATATATATATGCCTTTCCTCCTCCTTCATTTTTACAGTGCAGTTTGGAATAGTGGAACGGTCGATATTCATTATTTTTTTTTCATTTCGAATTCTAATTTCATTGATCTATTGATATTTTATTTCATATTCATATATATGAATATGAAATTGAATTTCTATTTAGATATCTAATTTATTTAGATCTAAATAGTTTTCTTTTCTATTTTCTAAATAGAATCAATAACTGAAATAAAAAAAGAAGAAGAATCACTAGGTAATAGCTAAGATTCGATAGTTTCCTGTATTCCTATACACTATTGCTCTTATATCCGCCCGCTTAGCTCAGAGGTTAGAGCATCGCATTTGTAATGCGATGGTCATCGGTTCGATTCCGATAGCCGGCTCTTTTTCTTTATCAATTTTTTTATTTCCATGATTGAAAATATCTACTCTCGCTTTCTCTAAATGTCGGGTCACCGATCTATTATGTCATGGTAACTTGCAGCTATAGCTATGAAGAAAAAAGTTTACTAGAACAATTAGATCTCTACAGAAGAAATTGGAAAACGTAACCTTCGCTTGAATTTCCTATATATACAAAAAATACGAATATTGATAAAATTTATTTTATTCTGTTTTGTAGGACTTTAGTAAATTTAGTTTTGCTTTGCTAATCCTTTAGTTCAGTCTGAATTTCTATTTTTTTGTCAAATGAAAGTGAATCAAAAAGGAGCCTTTATATGTCTCGTTACCGAGGACCTCGTTTCAAAAAAATACGCCGGCTGGGGGCTTTACCGGGACTAACTAGTAAAAGACCCAGATCCAGAAGTGATCTT